CATACTGAATTTTGGATATGATATATGTTCCGGTCTCAATCCAAGGAAAGAAGCTTTTAATAAAAAAGAGATCAAAGGAAGAGCCGCCCTGCCCTACCTCGCTTAATAAGAAATTAATAATATTTCTTTTCCTGTTTTTTCTTTGAAGGGGTCCTATCGAAGAAAGAGCAAACTCCAAAAAAGTAAATTTATAAAAAAATGAGATCTTTTAGACCCGAATCCATCTTTATCACGCCTCTTTGTCTTCCAAGAAATTTAGATCCTACCAAACTTAATTAGTTTCGAACTTCACTTTTTCCATTTCTAATTTTTACTGTTTGGGTTTGTGACCCATTGAAATGGAAGACGGGTCTGATGATACCTCATCAGATGGTTGTATACGGAAGACGGTAGGTTATATAAAAGAATGAAAAACTAAAAGGGATTGTTGATACAACCAACAAAGAATCCCTTTTTGGATTCGTTATGGATAAAAGATCCTACTATAGTTATACTATTCAATTCTCGACAATGAATCGATCTGAAAGCTCAGATATTGTTATTCATGATATTGATCCGATTCAATATCAAATAACATTGGGATGCAATTCATTTTATTGAATTTAGAGGAGAAGATTTATCATCTCTATGGGATTAGATCCCGAGTTATTTATTGTGAAGTAAAAAACGATGGGATTATGGAAGTAAATATTCTCGCATTTATTGCTACTGCGCTGTTCATTCTAGTTCCTACTGCTTTTTTACTTATCATCTACGTAAAAACCGTAAGTCAAAATAATTGATTCGAATGAAGCTTGACTTCTTTGTTCTTATCAATGATTGAAGAAATGAAAGGGATTTTCATTCCACGTCTTAAATGAAATGAGGGGACTAGAATCAGCAGTATATGAGATCCGGTAGTCTGGTAGAAAGAAATTTCTTTCTACCAGACTTTCTATTATTGTCTTGTATAAAGTTGTATTGTATAAAGAGGTATAGGCTTCATCTAGATTAATCTACAATATGTATGTATCTTGTATCTTCATATATGTGATGTACATCATGTAAATAACACCCCAATTCTAGTTCTTCCTTGCATCTATTTTATTTGATTGATTTAAAGGTTATTTTTCATATAGTCCATTACTGCAATCCAATATTGAAATGGAGATTTTTTATTTACTATTTAAAACCCCTTTGCAGAACGATATATGAAAAAATGGCTACAGTTTGATTACTCAACTCAATTAGTAGTGCTTTTAGAGTCCACTTCTTCCCCATACTACAAGTGAAAGGGAAAATGTAAAGACTACCATTAAAGCGGCCCAAGCAAGACTTACTATATCCATGTGAATTATGTCCCCTATCTATATGAATATGAAGGAATTCGTTCATCCATTATTGATCACTAATAATAGTGGAATCTATGGTGCAGAGTCAAAAAGGTATTATGGCCAAACGCTATTGATCAAACAATCCAAAAAATCCACCCACAACAAGTTCCTATATAATTTCTGGTAGAATAGGGAAGACAAGCAAGATACACAGGGACTTTCTTTGTATTATCAAGGAAATCCTATTTAATGGAAGATGTAGGAATAGTAAGGCCTATTGTATAGTTTCGCCCTTACATAAGCAAAAAGCATAAAATATACAATCAAGGTAGATCACTACCTACTACATATCTCTCCAAAAGAGGGTTTTTTACTTTTGGTTTCCTCTAGAATAGAAAAAAAGGCCATTTTATCTCCAATCTAACCCAAAACTCAGTCAGTAGACACTACCCGAGTTGTGGAAGAAAGGGGCTCAGGAAGTCTTGATAGCTAGACCTTCCTATACTAAAATTATCTCTTGGGTCCTAGGTGCAAGGATTGAGAGTATAGAATAAAAAAAATTTTTAAATAAAGCAAGTATCACCAGTTATAGTCTTTTTCCTCTGCTTCTTGCTTTTGTTGAGCAAAAATCCGGCTAGGTATATCAGCAAAAAAAGAAAGTATTTCCCGTTTTTTGTAGATGAGGCGGCACCCGGATTTGAACTGGGGTAAAAGGATTTGCAGTCCCCCGCCTGACCACTCGGCCATGCCGCCAAACGGATATAAAATAGAGGGAACGCTTTCTTTTTTTTATTTCTTGAATATCATTATCCCTTTCCTAAACCTAAAAACCTTTTTTATGAGCCCAGTTGATTCCCTTCGATTGATTGTATGGTATCTCAAATCTCAAAATAAACAACACCTAAAAACTTCCCCTTTTTATCTTTCACAAGCAAATGTGGGTTTTCAGTTACAGAATGAAAAACGCAGGTCAAATTGGAACCATTAACTATTGACTTGAATTCATGAAGAGTTCTTGGAACGAAAATTTCATTTCCTTAACGGCATCAAAATAAAGTTGATACACAACTTATCAGTATCAATTCTTTTCAATAATCAATCTTTTTCAATTAAATTTACATTATAACAACAATTATATATATATGTAAACCCCAGAACAGAGATTGTTACAAAGATATACCTAATCA